ATGTCTTAGGCGCTCAACGGACTCCGTTTTTCTTATACTTTTCAGCCTTTACTTTGGAACAAAAACAATTTTTTTTGTGCAACCCAGTGTATTCATATCTCAATTAGAAGTTTCTAGATGGAGTTCGTTTGACGGTTTTTTATTAGTTTTAATAGAATTTAATAGAATAATATAGAATAGCCGAAAAGAAGAAAAGCATTCCTTGTTATAGCCGTGTACCACTTATCCCACGAAATACCAGACGAAAAAGAACGCGATATAATGAGATTCTTTGATTGGTTCTTCCGATAGAAACGTCCTGACCGATGGGCCCAACAAAATACTACAAACAATCAATTACTATCAAATAATTAACAAAAGATTTACCAATAAACAAACAATTATTAACAACCAATACACAAACACTATTAAAATTATTATAAATATATTAATATATTAATATATTTATAATAATAATTTAAAAGAATAATATTGCGAATTCTAAAATACTAAAAGAAGAAATAAAAGAATCAATAAACATAGAATTTTTGTTCTTATTCGAAACGCCTTGTGATCTTTAACCAATTCTGTGCTTCAATATAATTACCAGGAGTAAGCGCTATAGCCTGTTTCCAATACTCAGCGGCTTGATCGAACCAAGCCTCTGCAATTTCCGAATCCCCCTGTCGAATGGCCTGTTCTCCTCGGTCGGAATAGGCGCATGAATTCCTTTCCTTAGAACCGTACTTGAGAGTTTCCTAACTCATACGGCTCGGCAGTCAATTCTTTTGGTGCCTCATTTTTGACCCTATCATATATCTAATTGAATGAGGTTTTTCATAGATCTATCCGATTTTTCTCGGATTAACCAAAAGAGGTTAATCACATGAGTTTCAAACTTCAAATAAATAATAAGTTTTATCTTTTCTCCCACCTTTAGAAAAATAAAAAAGCATAAACATTTCAAAAGTATCGTTAGATTTTTCTGAAAGGTAACTATCTCGGTTTCATCTCATAGAGAAATTAATATAGAATCCTTGAAAAAGACTTCTTCCTCATGAAAAAGACTTACTGTCTTTGGGATCTGATGCTACACCGCTGCTCCATACCTTAGGGGATCGGCTTTATTACATAAGTGGATTCCTAATTTTTATCTCATATCATGACATAAAAAAGCAGTTCTTATTGTATCGGCTCAAAAACTCGCTAATTGATCTTTACGGTGCTTCCTCTATCAATTAGATCCGCTATCCATAGAAAAAAGTCTCTAGGCCTATCTATTTCTTCACATTTTGACTTCTATGAGGTTTCTTCCTTTGCTACAGCTGATAAAAATCGTTTTTTGGACGATGCAATATGTAGAAAACCCCTTTTTCTAGTATTTACTAGTGTATTTGCTCTTTTTTTTCCTTTTTTCTTTCTATAGTGGAGATAGTCGCACGTAATGACAGATCACAGCCATATTATTAAACGCTTGTGGTAAGAACGGGTTTCGCTCTAGTGCTCGAAAATAATATTCTAAAGCTTTTGTATGTTCTCCGTTACTTGTGTGGATAAGGCCTATGTTATAGAGTATATAGCTTCGATCATAGGGATCAATTTCTAGACGCATAGCTTCATAATAATTCTGTAACGCTTCCGCATAATTTCCTTCGGATTGAGCTGACATCCGTTACGGTCGTCATTCTATTCAAAGAATCCTCCGTTCCAAAACCGTACGCGAGGTTTTCACCTCATACGGCTCCTCCTTTATGTGCATAATGAGAATAATCCATGAAATTAAAAAAGGTCGAAATATTGTCATTATGAACTGAGCGGGGCTAATTTTTTTACAAGAAATCTTTAGCCAACCCTCTTGCAAAAGATCTTTTCTTAACATTAAACGTGTTTGTTGTTACTAGATAAAAATGGAAACTCCAGCAATTTCTTTGTTATCATCGCTCCTTCATTTTCAGGAATTAGTCACTTCAACAGTCTTCGATGGTTATATGGGTATCCAAAGTACAAACGAGATGGATTTTGTTGTCCCAACCATTTTTTTCTTAGCCCCGATCTCGATAAAGAAAAGGAGTCTTTATAACAAATAACAAAGTTTTCGTGTAGTTGATTCCTCGGCGTAGTGCTTCTTCCTCTATGCCGCCTATTGGTACTAGTGTGGTAGGGTTGGCTCGCAATACATACCCATACAGAATAGGTGTAACCTTTCGCTCAATACTAGAATCAACAATCCAAGCATCTGAGGTTGCATTAATCGGGGATACACGACAGAAGGAATTGTTTTATTTAGAAACTTCACCTTCAACAAGCGTGAATTTTTTTTTCTTTGATTTCAGTCAATAGTTTTCTTTTCTATTCCGAATCACGTGTCGTTTTCCTAAGACCGAGAACGGTAAATACAAAAAAAATCAAATCGCACCATCTCTGTAATAAGTAAATGCCTCTTTTTCTCCTGAAGTTGTCGGAATTATTCGTAATAAGATATTGGCTACGATTGAAAAGGTCTTATCAATAAAATTTCCATTTATCCGCGATCTAGGCATAGGTAGCAATCCATTCTATAACTCTTTTCATTACCCCTCGTAAGAAAATGATCTCACAAACAAAGGAAGTGTACAGTACGAAATAACATAAAAACGGACCAATTAAAAAAAGGGATAACCCTCTACTTCAAATTTCTCTTTTTGTTTTAGTATAAGATTGATTCTATGGGTTTAGGATAGAATAGGAAAATTTGAGAAGTTTTGAATAACTTATGGTCGAAAGAGGAAAAAGAATCGAATAATCGTAACATGAAAATAGAATAACAGGCTTCCTTTGTGTTTTGTGCATAAAAGGTATACACAATATAATCAAATATATATATAAATCCCTGGGATGATTTATGAATTTTTAATAGATCTATGGAGTAAGGGGTTATTGTTGAGAGATATAAAACTGGAAAAGAATTTTCAAATTCTTATAGAAATTCTAACTTATAGAAAAGGAATTCAATTCAAGTTTAAAGAGAATTATGAATTTTAAGGGTATCCGTTAAGCCTAATAATAAAAAAAGATATGAGTACCCTCATCAGTAAACATCAATAAATGTATAGCTTTATTGTAATTGTATTTTTTTTTAAGTTTAACATTTTAACAGCCCTTTCACAAAAAAATCTTCTCTTTATCTTTAGCCGAATAATTCGAATTCATTGTCCGTACCTATCGAACAGTCTAATATGAATAACTCGCTATTCACTGGGGGTATCGGCCATAATTATTATGTAGGAGAGATGGCCGAGTGGTTCAAGGCGTAGCATTGGAACTGCTATGTAGACTTTTGTTTACCGAGGGTTCGAATCCCTCTCTTTCCGCCCCTTCACCGAATTCACCAATATAATTCAATGTATTAACCACAAAGCGGTACAAAAGAGTTAGACCTTTCTTTGATATAGATTCTCTATTTCGAATCTCTGTGATACGGAAAATACTGGACGACAGGAACTGAAAACATCTCTACTTATCATCTATGATTCATGAATGGGAGAAAAATCCCCGAATCAAAACCTTTTCCTTTTCCTTGTGTTGTGTTCCTTTACCTAACCTTAAGTTAGGCGAAAAGGGGCAAATTTGTCCAAACCCTTTTTTTTTTTCAGTTAGGTTTAAGTCTGACGAGAATAATATTCTACGACAAGCAATTCATTTATTTTCAAACCGACCCATTTCCTATCTAGTATTTGATTGACTAATCCTTTATATTGTAATGTGTGAAGGGTCAAATGGTTTGGTAATTTCTTAGGGATCGATGAATCAAGAGAATTTTGAATCAGAGCTCTAGATTTTTGTTCATTCCTCGCAGAAATAATATCGCGGGGTTTGCAGCGATAACTTGGTATATCTACTATACGATCATTAACTAAAATATGTCTATGATTAACTAATTGGCGGGCTTGAGGAATAGTTGAAGCCATACCCAATCGAAAAAGGATGTTATCCAAACGCATTTCAAGTAATTGTAGTAAAACCTGACCTGTTGAACCTTTTGCTTTTCCGGCTATACGAACGTATTTAAGTAATTGTCGTTCTGTAAGACCATAATGAAAACGCAATTTTTGTTTTTCTTCTAAACGAATACGATATTGCGATTTTTTCCTGGGGCGGGATTGGTTTTTTCTGGCTTTAGGCCTCTTACTAGTTAGTCCCGGTAAAGCCCCCAGACGGCGTATTTTTTTGAAACGAGGCCCTCGGTAACGTGACATAAATACTCCTTTATGAATTTGATTGAAATTTCATAAAAAAATTAAAACTGAACTAAATGAAGCGAAATCCGCTGAAGTATTGTACTACAAATAGTAATGAGATAATTTGGATCAATATCCATCTTTTTTTATATTTTTTTATTTGTATTAATTTTTTCTTAATTAGTTAATTATTTAATTAGTTAATTATTAATTATATATAGATTGTAGTATTCCTATTGTATTACATACAACAAAGATCTAGATTCTTTAGAAATTCTTCTATATAAATATAGAAATACTAAATAGATAAATAACCGAAATTAATAAAAATTTCTCTATTACGCTATTAGATAAATAGAAATTAAATCGAGTATTAAGTCTATATAGAAATAGAATATCGATATATTAAATCAAAAGGGGTTTCCGTTTTATTCTGAAAAGATCTAAATAAACAAATCAGCGACCTTTGGAAGGCAAAGCGAGAAGAAGCTTTTTCTATGTTCTTTGATTTTAACATTGTCAATTATGTAAAAAATCAAACAAAAGAAATAGGGAAAGCCGGCTATCGGAATCGAACCGATGACCATCGCATTACAAATGCGATGCTCTAACCTCTGAGCTAAGCGGGCTCAAATACTAGAAATTTTGCATACATAGGAGGTCAGCAAACTATTAGGATCTCATCTATTCACTATCTTAGTTTTTTATCTTTTAGACAGTTATCTGATATATTAGAATATCCATTGTAAGATAAAAAATATATTAATTACCATTGTTAAGATAAATCATACATTAAAAGAAGAT